TTTAGTTCCTGAACATGAACAAGTAAGAATTGATTCAGAAGATAGAATCCAAATTTTCAAATTTTTATTTGATGCAGATAGAACTCTTCCAAACGAGAAAACGATAAAAAAAAAATCTATTGCACTAAAAGAAATACATAAAAAAATCCCTCGATGGTCATACAAATTAATTAATGATTTGGAACAACAGGAGGGAGAAAACGAGGAGAGTGGGGTAGAGAATCATCAGATTCGCTCAAGAAAAGCAAAACGTGTGGTTATTTTTACTGATAACCAAGAGAATACTGATATTTATAGTAATACCCAAGAAACTAATAATACTGATCAAACAGACGAAGTGGCTTTGATACGTTATTCACAACAATCAGATTTTCGTCGAGAACTAATCAAAGGCTCTGTGCGTGCTCAAAGACGTAAAATAGTTACTTGGAAATTCTTTGAGGCAGACGTGCATTCCCCCCTCTTTTTGGACCGAATAGACAAATACCCTTTTTTTTCTTTTAATATTTTGGAACGTATAAACCAAATTTTTAGAAATGGTATGTGGACAAACACAGAACTCAAAATTTCGGATTCGAAAGAGAAAACCACAGAAAAAAGTGAGAAAAAAAAGGAAGAAGATAAAAAAGAAGAAGCCAAAAGAAAGGAGAAAGGACGTATAGAAATAGCGGAAGCCTGGGATAGTATTTTACTTGCTCAAGTAATACGAGGTTTTTTATTAGTAACCCAATCGATTCTTAGAAAATATATTATATTGCCTTCATTGATAATAGTTAAAAATATCGCCCGTATGCTATTATTTCAATTTCCTGAATGGTCCGAAGATTTTAAGGATTGGAATCGAGAAATGTATGTTAAATGCACCTATAATGGCGTTCAATTATCAGAAAAAGAATTTCCAAAAAACTGGTTAACAGACGGTATTCAGATTAAGATCCTATTTCCTTTTCGTCTGAAACCTTGGCATAGATCGAATCCACGAGCCTCTTATAACGATCCAATGAAAAATAAAGATTCAAAAAATGATTCTTGTTTTTTAACAATTTTTGGAATGGAAGCAGAACTCCCTTTTGATTCTCCCAGAAAACAACTTTCATTTTTTGAACCCATTTTTAAAGAACTCAAAAGAAAAATTAGAAAATTGAAAAAGAAATGCTTTCTAATTCTAAGAATTTTTAAAGAAAAAACAAAATTGTTTCTAAATGTTTCAAAAGAAATAAAAAAATGGGTCATTAAAAGGATTCTTTTTTTAAAAGAAATAAAAAAAGAACTATCAAAAATAAATCCAATTCTATTATTTGGATTGAGAAAAAGAAAAGTATATGAATTGAGTAAAACTAAAAAAGATTTGATAATAAGTAATCTGATGATTCCTGAATCGTCCATTGAAACTATACCATCGTCCATTGAAACTATACCTCGTAATTGGACAAATTATTCGTTGACAGAAAAAAAAATGCAGGATCTAACTGATAGAACAAACACGATCATAAATCAAATAGAAAAAATTACAAATGAAAAAAAGGGCGGATTTCGAATTCCGGATCGAAATATTCGTTTTAACAAAATAAGTGATGATAATAAAAGGTTGAAAGCACAAAAAAATATTTGGCAAATATTAAAAAGAAAAAATGCTCGACTAATACGCAAATCACATTATTTTATAAAATTTTTCATTGAAAGGATATACATAGATATCTTTCTGTGGATCATTACTATTCCTAGGATCAATACACAACCATTTCTTGACTCAATAAAAAAAATTATTAATAAATACATTACCAATAATGAAACAAATCAAGAAAAAACGGATAAAAAAAATCAAAGTTTAATTCATTTTATTTCGACTATAAAAAAGGCACTATATACACTATATAATAGTAATATTAGTAATAATAGTAATATTAGTAATAAAAATCCAAATACTTTTTGTGACTTATCCTACTTTTCACAAGCCTATGTATTTTACAAACTCTCACAAACCCAATTTCTCAGTTTGGATTTTTATAAGTTAAAATCTGTCTTGCAATATAATGGAGCAGCTCCTTTTATTAAGAATGAAATAAGGGGTTATTTTGTTGGAACACAAGAACTTTTTCTTTCTCAATTAAGACATAAGAATTGTCACAATTCTGGAATAAATCAATGGACAAATTGGTTAAAGAATCATTATCAATATGATATATCTCACATTAGATGGTCTAGACTAGTGCCACAAAAATGGCGAAATAGATTCAATCAACATTATATGAATAAAAATAAGGATTTAGGCAACTCATCTAAAAAAACCAAATTTATTCACTACGAAAAACTAAAAAATTTTGAAAGGGCTTCATTACTGAATGAAAAAGATAATTTTAAAAAACAATATAGATATGATCGGTTAGCATATAAATCTATTAATTCTGAAAATAGGAAGTACTCGTCAATTTATGAATTGTCATTACACGTAAAAAATAACCAAGAAGTTTTTTCGAACTCCAACACAAATAAACGAAAATCTTTTTATATGCTGGAAGGTATTCCTATTATCCCTATCAATAATGATCGAGTACAAGATGATATTACAGATATGGATAAAAATCTGGATAGAAAATATTTTGATTGGAGAATTATCCATTTTTGTCTTAGAAAGAAAATCAATATTGAAGCTTGGATCAATATTGATACTGACCCAAACAGTAATAAAAAATGTACTAAGGATAAACTTAATGATTATCAAATAATTGATAAAATGAATAAGAAAAATTTTTTTTATCTCACAATTCATCAAGATCAAGAAATCTATTTATCTAATCAAAAAAAAATTTTGGATTGGATGGGAATGAATGAAGAAATATTAAACCGCCCCATATCAAATCTTGAACGTTGGTTCTTCCCCGAATTTTTGATACTTTATAATTTGTATAAAACTAAACCGTGGGTTATACCAAAAAAATTACTTCTTTTAGATTCTAATATAAATGAAAACGTTACTGATATTGAAAACAAAAGCATTGCTGGAAATAAAAAAAAAGATCTTTTTATATCCTACAATGAAAAAAAATCTCTTGAATTAAAAAAACGAAATAAAGAGCAAAAAGAATCAGCGGACCAAGCAAACCTTGAATCTGCTCTTTCAAACCAAGAAAAAGATGTTGAAGAAGATTATACGGACTTGGAAATGAAAAAACAAAAAAATAAAAAACAATACAAGAACAATACAAAAGCGGAGTTTGATTTCTTACTAAAAAGGTATTTTCATTTTCAATTGCGATGGGATGATATTTTAAATAAAAAAATAATCAATAACATCAAAGTATATTGTCTCCTGCTTAGACTGATAAATCCAAGAGAAATAACTATATCCTCTATTCAAAGAGGAGAAATGAGTCTTGATATTCTGATGATTCAGAAAAATTTAACTCTTACCGAATTCATCAAAAGAGGAATTTTGATTATTGAACCAATTCGTCTATCTATAAAAAATGATGGGCAATTTATTATGTATCAAACCATTGGTATTTCATCGGTTCATCAAAGTAAACACAAAATGAATCAAAAATATAGAGAAAAAACCCATATTGATAAGAATTCTGATGAAGTCATTACCAAATATAAAAAGATGACTGGAAATAGAGATAAAAATCATTATGATTTGTTTGTTCCTGAAAATCTTTTATCACCTAGACTTCGGAGAGAATTTAGAATTCTAATTTGTTTCAATTCTAGGAATAGAAATGATATGTATAAAAATTCAACATTGGGGAATGGGAATAAGGTAAACAGTCAAGTTTTGGATAAAAACAAAGGATATAAAAAGAAACTTATTAACTTAAAGTTATTTCTATGGCCGAATTATCGATTAGAAGATTTAGCTTGTATGAATCGGTATTGGTTTGATAGCAATAACGGCAGTCGTTTCGGTATGATAAGGATACATATGTATCCGCGATTGAAAATCCATTACTAGTACATTTTTGTTATCTTTCCCATAACGCAGCGGGTCTATGACGACAAAGAGGTGCACACATTCAATGTCGTACATTCTATTTTGATACATGATACTAATTCAATGACATATCAATTCGATCTAGAAATGAATCAATAAAATTGTCTGATTTTAGGACTAAGTTTTTATCGTTTTGGAAGATGGAAAACAACCATCCTTTTGTATACCTTTATATACTGTATACTTTTTCAAATTTTAAAATTAAAATCGGATTGATTTAATTTGATTTAATAAAATTCGAAATTAGAGCGAAATTAAGATTATTCTCTATACCAAACTAAAACAAGTGACATTATTATTACTGATCAATAAAAATATCTATCAATCAAAATATCTTAAAATAAAAAAAAGAGGGGGGGTTCGTTTTATGGTAAAAAATTCATTCATCTCAGTTATTTCACAAGAAGAAAAAGAAGAAAACAGGGGTTCTGTTGAATTTCAAATATTTAGTTTCACCAATAGGATACGAAGACTTACTTCCCATTTACAATTACACAAAAAAGACTTTTTATCTCAGAGAGGTCTACGTAAAATTCTGGGAAAACGCCAACGCCTGCTATCTTATTTGTCAAAGAAAAATAGAATAGGTTATAAAGAATTGATTAATCGGTTGGATATTCGTGAATCAAAAACTCGTTAATTTGAAGAAGCATTTTGAATTATTTGATTTATTAGATCGTGAATTTGAATGAACTTTTTTTTCGTTTTCAGCAATTCAATTCATGAAAGAGTGAATTAAGGAAAAACTTATGAATATACCAGCTACAAGAAAAGACCTGATGGTAGTCAGTATGGGTCCCCACCATCCATCAATGCATGGTGTTCTTCGACTTATCATTACTCTAGATGGTGAAGATGTTATTGACTGTGAACCAATATTGGGTTATTTACACCGAGGGATGGAAAAAATTGCGGAAAACCGAACAATTATACAATATTTGCCTTATGTAACACGTTGGGATTATTTAGCTACTATGTTCACAGAAGCAATAACAGTAAATGGACCGGAACAGCTTGGAAATATTCAAGTACCTAAAAGAGCCAGCTATATCAGAATAATTATGTTGGAGTTGAGTCGTATAGCTTCTCATCTGTTATGGCTAGGTCCTTTTATGGCGGATATTGGTGCACAGACTCCTTTTTTCTATATTTTCAGAGAAAGAGAATTAGTATATGATCTATTCGAAGCTGCCACCGGTATGAGAATGATGCATAATTATTTTCGGATCGGAGGGGTGGCGGCTGATCTCCCTTATGGCTGGATAGATAAATGTTTGGATTTCTGCGATTATTTTTTAATAAGGGTTGCTGAATATCAACAACTTATTACACGCAATCCTATTTTTTTAGAACGAGTCGAGGGGGTGGGCATTATTGGTCGAGAGGAAGTAATAAACTGGGGTTTATCAGGACCAATGCTGCGAGCGTCCGGAATACAATGGGACCTTCGTAAAGTTGATCAGTATGAGTGTTATGACGAATTTGATTGGGAAGTACAGTGGCAAAAAGAAGGGGATTCATTGGCTCGTTATCTAGTCCGAATTGGTGAAATGGTGGAATCTGTAAAAATTATTCAACAGGCTCTTGAAGGAATTCCGGGGGGACCATATGAGAATTTAGAAATCCGATACTTTGATAGAGAAAGGAATCCAGAATGGAATGATTTTGAATATCGCTTTATTAGTAAAAAACCTTCTCCTACATTTGAATTGCCGAAACAAGAACTTTATGTGCGAGTCGAAGCTCCAAAAGGCGAATTGGGAATTTTTCTGATAGGGGATCGGAGTGGTTTTCCTTGGAGATGGAAAATTCGACCACCCGGTTTTATCAATTTGCAAATTCTTCCTCAGTTAGTTAAAAGAATGAAATTGGCTGATATTATGACAATACTAGGTAGTATAGATATCATTATGGGAGAAGTTGATCGTTGAAATGATAATTGATACACTAGATACACTAGAATTACAAGAGATCGATTCTTTTTCTAGATTGGAATTTTTAAAGGGGGTCTATGGAATTATATGGTTACTTATTCCTATTTTGACTCTTGTATTGGGAATCACAATAGGCGTACTGGTAATTGTATGGTTAGAAAGAGAAATATCCGCGGGAATACAACAACGTATTGGACCTGAATACGCCGGCCCTTTGGGAGTTCTTCAAGCTCTAGCAGATGGGACAAAACTTCTTTTCAAAGAAAATCTTTTTCCATCTAGAGGGGATACTCGTTTATTCAGTATCGGTCCATCCATAGCAGTTATATCCATTTTAGTAAGCTATTTAGTAGTTCCATTTGGGTATCGCATTGTTTTAGCGGATCTCAATATTGGTGTTTTTTTATGGATTGCCATTTCAAGTATTGCTCCCATTGGACTTCTTATGTCAGGATACGGGTCAAATAATAAATATTCCTTTTTAGGTGGTCTACGAGCTGCTGCTCAATCAATTAGTTATGAAATACCATTAACTTTATGTGTGTTATCAATATCTCTACGTGTGATTCGTTGATATATAGACATAAACCTTTCTCTATTCTTTCTAGGAAAACGGTGGAATGAATTGAGTAGGGTTAAAGATCTTCATTTTTTTTTTATTCATTATTCAGATTGAAAAATTCAATAAAATAGTTATATGAGTGAAAGAAAACAGCTTATATATATTATATAATTTAGAATATAGAAATTCGCAGTAAAAATATTGAGTCTCATTTTCCATGTATAAGAGTTAAAGAGTTAAGCGAAAATAAACAAAATCGTTTACCCCAAGATTGGTCGATTAGTCATCCTGACTTGAAGCGGGCTCAAAAGATCCACCGTATTGATTTTTCACTATCATTTGTATGTATTAACATACATGTATTATCATAACGGAGGGTTGAACAAAAACGAGTGGATGGTTAGAAACACCAAGATATGTAACGGATTTGTAATGGAAATGGAAATTATGTAAATTATCCAAAAAGGGCTTTTTTACATAATATACAAACAACGAATACTAAATTGGGGCTTAAAGTTGGTAGAAATTATTAGGAAGTACTCCCCAAGTCACGATTCCAATCCAGAGTATGCTCCTATCCACCGATGAAATACATAACTATTGGGAACGAAAAAATCCTTTATTTTGTAAGCCCTCTTTTTTTAAGAAATAGAAAGAAGAATAGGAACGAAAAAAAAAAAAAGAGAAAGAAACCCAATTCCAATAAAAAAAATATATATATATCTTTTTTAGCCTTTTCCATATTCATATTCTCTATTCATATATATATAGAATATGTATCATAATTCATGAATTAATATGGAATTCTTTTTCGTAAGTAAAAACGACGGGTTAATTATGTTAGTTATATTTCTACAAGAAGTATTTTATTGAAGAATTAAGTTATTACTCAACAAAGAAGAATTGAAATTTTTTAAAGAAGGGGTGAGATCAATTCAGAAGTACTTTGTTTTTTTTTATTATTTTATTATTAATTTATTTAATTATTAAAATAACAATTATAAAATAACAATTATATTAAACTAATAATTATAACAGACAGAATTCTATTGGTCTAATTTTGGACCGTCCAATAAGGTTTGACCTTATCCATCCTATAAATGTATCAAGATAAAATAATACTTACCCGGTCCTTAGATTTATTTATGGCCTTCAAGGAGCCGTATGAGATGAAAATCTCATGTACGGTTCTGTAATAGCGATGGTAACAGTGATGGTATCACCGACTATGATTATCTAACAGTTCAAGTACAATTGATATAGTTGAGGCGCAATCAAAATATGGTTTTTGGGGGTGGAATTTATGGCGTCAGCCTATAGGGTTTATCATTTTTCTCATCTCCTCCCTAGCAGAATGTGAGAGATTACCTTTTGATTTACCAGAAGCAGAAGAAGAATTAGTAGCAGGTTATCAAACCGAATACTCGGGTATAAAATTTGGTTTATTTTATGTTGCTTCTTATCTAAACCTATTAGTTTCTTCATTATTTGTAACAGTTCTTTACTTGGGAGGCTGGAATATCTCTATTCCAGACATATATGTTTCGGAGTTTTTTGAAATAAATAAGTTGGGTGGAATCTTTGAGGCGACTATTGGTATCTTTATTACATTAACTAAAACTTATTTGTTCTTGTTCATTTCTATCACAACAAGATGGACTTTGCCAAGGCTACGAATGGACCAACTATTAAATCTTGGATGGAAATTTCTTTTACCGATCTCTCTCGGTAATCTATTATTAACAACTTCTTCCCAACTCTTTTCGCTGTAAAGGAATAGTTTATATTCACAATTTGTCTCAAACAAGAGAAATAAACAAACATAAAATTATTCATATATATATATATTCACGATATGTTTTCTATGGTAACTGGGTTCATGAATTATGGTCAACAAACAGTACGGGCTGCAAGGTACATCGGTCAAGGTTTCATGATTACTTTATCTCACGCAAATCGTTTACCCGTAACTATTCAATATCCGTATGAAAAATTAATCACCGCGGAACGTTTCCGTGGTCGAATTCATTTCGAATTTGATAAATGTATTGCTTGTGAAGTATGTGTTCGTGTATGTCCTATAGATCTACCCGTTGTTGATTGGAAATTGGAAACAGATATTCGAAAGAAACGATTACTAAATTACAGTATTGATTTTGGAATCTGTATATTTTGTGGTAATTGTGTTGAGTATTGTCCAACAAATTGTTTATCAATGACTGAAGAATATGAACTTTCTACTTATGATCGTCACGAATTAAATTATAATCAAATTGCTTTGGGTCGTTTACCAATGTCAGTAGTTGACGATTATACAATTCGAACAATTTTTAATTCACCTCAAATAAAAAATAAGTAAATCTCTTGATTCAAGAATAAATTCCAATTATTTTAACAATACTAAGGTTCGGTTTTTATTTATTTATTTTAAATTTAAAGAAATAAAGGTTCTTTCGTTTTGTTTGGTCAATAACTAGAAATTCCAACTATTAATTGGTTGATAAGAGGCGGGTCTTCATTTTGATTGAAAATCTATTAATTAATATATCTGTATATATTTCGAAATAAAAAATTTCGGATTAGACCTATTCCTTCAGATAAAGAATAAAATTAGCCCAATAATTGTACCTACATTTAGTCCCATCTCTTAGGATTTAATTAGGAATTTTTCAAAAATTATTAAAAAAAATTTCTGGTCGGGTCTCAATAAAGTCATGAAAAACATTTAGATTTATTTATCTCCTATTTTACATATAATGGATTTGCCTGGACCAATACATGACTTTCTTTTAGTCTTTCTGGGATTGGGTCTTATACTAGGCAGTATAGGTGTGGTATTATTTACCAATGCCATTTATTCTGCCTTTTCATTGGGGCTGGTTCTTGTTTGTATATCCTTATTTTATATTCTATTAAACTCCTATTTTGTAGCTGCTGCACAACTTCTTATTTACGTGGGAGCTATAAATGTTTTAATTGTATTTGCTGTGATGTTTATGAATGGTTCAGAAGATTACAAAGATTTTAATCTTTGGACTGTTGGGGATGGGATTACTTTGCCTGTTTGTACAAGTATTTTTGTTTTACTAATGATTAGTATTACGGATACCTCATGGTATGGGATTATTTGGACTGCAAGATCAAACCAGATTATAGAGCAAGATTTGATAAGTAATAGTCAACAAATTGGAATTCATTTATCAACAGATTTTTTTCTTCCATTTGAATTCATTTCAATAATTCTTTTAGTAGCTTTAATAGGCGCAATTGCTGTAGCGCGCCAGTAATAAATCTCTAGAATTTCCAACAGTAATCAAAAATCAACTCTGTTCTGTGTTATTACATTTTTTTATCTTCCATTTTTAAATTGGTTATGTCTAAAAGTTAAAATAAAAACTCTTTTATTTAATCTATTACTAATACAATATATTTCTTTGTTCCGCACTTTATATTCTAGTCAATTGAATCTGTTAAATTGTTATTCAGTTCATATTGAAATGAATCAAAATTGATAAGGAGTTAGTCAATGATGCTCGAGCATGTACTTGTTTTGAGTGCCTACTTATTTTCTATCGGTATCTATGGATTGATCACAAGCCGAAATATGGTTAGAGCCCTTATGTGTCTTGAACTTATACTGAATGCGGTTAATATAAATTTCGTAACATTTTCTGATTTTTTTGATAGCCGGCAATTAAAAGGAAATATTTTCTCAATTTTTGTTATAGCTATTGCCGCCGCTGAAGCAGCTATTGGACCGGCCATTGTTTCGTCAATTTATCGTAACAGAAAATCAACTCGTATCAATCAATCGAATTTGTTGAATAAGTAGTATTAATCGTAGAAATTACAATATTCATAAATTCCAATTAACATGACCATACATTAAATCTAATTCATATTTTAGAAAATGTAAGAAATCAAAGTATCTTGGTTCTATCGTATGGGTCGATCCAGAAGTAGATTGCTTCCAAATTTCTGGTAAATTATTGATTCATCTGGTGTCTAAATATATGATTCATTTACAAGTTTACTAGATCGAAAATTTCTGACGTTTAAAAATTTATAGATCCAATGTCACATTCAGTAAAGATTTATGATACGTGTATAGGGTGTACTCAATGTGTGCGAGCCTGCCCAACTGATGTATTAGAAATGATACCTTGGGACGGATGTAAAGCTAAGCAAATCGCTTCTGCTCCAAGAACAGAGGACTGTGTCGGTTGTAAGAGATGTGAATCTGCCTGTCCAACGGATTTCTTGAGTGTTCGCGTTTATTTATGGCATGAAACAACTCGAAGTATGGGTCTAGCTTATTAATACGTTTCAGAAAACCCTACTCGAATACATTTGATTTTTTTACCTTTACCGACAAAAACCCGCGCTCAAAATATATTTATTTCGAGCACGGGTTTTTCTGGTCCAAGTTTATTTTGTTTTTACTATGAATAATTTTCCTTGGTTAACGCTAGTTGTAGTTTTGCCAATATCCGCGGGTTCCTTAATTTTCTTTCTGCCTCATAGAGGAAATAAGGTAATAAGGTGGTATACTATATGTATATGCATAGTGGAACTCCTTCTAACAACCTATGCATTCGGTTATCGTTTCCAATTGGATGATCCGTTAATGCAACTAACGGAGAATTATAAATGGATTAATTTTTTTGATTTTTACTGGAGATTGGGAATAGATGGAATTTCTATAGGACCCATTTTACTGACAGGCTTTATCACAACTTTAGCTACTTTAGCGGCTTGGCCCGTTACTCGAGATTCCCGACTATTCCATTTCCTAATGTTAGCAATGTATAGCGGTCAAATAGGACTATTTTCTTCTCAAGACCTTTTACTTTTTTTCATCATGTGGGAGTTAGAATTAATTCCCGTTTATCTACTTCTATCCATGTGGGGTGGAAAGAAACGTTTGTATTCAGCTACAAAATTTATTTTGTACACTGCTGGAGGTTCGGTTTTTTTATTAATAGGAGTTCTGGGTATTGGTTTATACGGCTCCAATGAACCGACATTAAATTTTGAAACATCAGCTAATCAATCGTATCCAGTAGTACTGGAAATAATATTTTATATTGGATTTCTTATTGCTTTTGCTGTCAAATCACCGATCATACCCCTACACACATGGTTACCAGACACCCATGGAGAGGCACATTATAGTACTTGTATGCTTTTAGCCGGAATCTTATTAAAAATGGGAGCGTATGGGTTGGTTCGGATCAATATGGAATTATTACCCCACGCCCATTCTATATTTTCTCCCTGGTTGATGATAGTAGGCACAATTCAAATTATCTATGCAGCTTTAACATCTCTTGGTCAGCGTAATTTAAAAAAAAGAATAGCCTATTCTTCTGTATCTCATATGGGTTTCATAATTATAGGAATTGGTTCTATAAGCGATACAGGGCTCAACGGAGCCATTTTACAAATAATTTCTCACGGATTTATTGGCGCTGCACTTTTTTTCTTGGCCGGAACGAGTTATGATAGAATACGACTTGTTTACCTCGACGAAATGGGCGGAATGGCCATCTCAATTCCAAAAATATTCACGACTTTCAGTATCTTATCAATGGCTTCGCTTGCATTACCGGGCATGAGCGGTTTTGTTGCCGAATTGGTAGTTTTTTTTGGAATACTTACTAGCCAAAAATATCTTTTAATAACAAAAATATTAATTACTTTTGTAATGGCAATTGGAATGATATTAACCCCTATTTATTCATTATCTATGTTACGCCAGATGTTCTATGGATACAAGCTTTTTAATGCCCCCAAAAACTCTTATTTTTTTGATTCTGGACCGCGCGAGTTATTTATTTCGATTTCGATCCTTTTACCGGTAATAGGTATTGGTATTTATCCCGATTTCGTTTTCTCATTATCAGTTGACAAGGTCGAAGCTATTCTATCAAATTTTTTTTATAGATAGTTTTTGTCAATAAACCAAAATAAAAAATACGACGATTTTAAAAATCATTCATTGTACAAAAAAAGTCTTTTTCGGCTTTTAAGTTAAATAAAAAAATTGGAATTCTATTATAAACATATAACCAGATATTTGACATTTTGAGAACCATTTGAATCAAGTAATGGAAATGGAATGATTCAAATGGTTCTTGATGGTTGACATAAGGGTTTCATATCTATATGTATGCTGCCCTAGGCTTCCGATTGTCAAGTACTTTAATTAATTCAATTAGATGGTAATGTAAATGAACCATAACTATGCAACCCTATTCCTAATAGATTAACCCCAAAATAACATATCCAAATTATAAGAAAGCCCATTGAGGCCACAATTGCAGAATTTTCCGTTTTATAATTTTTATTTGTTCGAATATGTAAATAAATCGCAAATATGGTCCAAGTAATAAATGCCCAAGTCTCTTTTGGATCCCAATTCCAATAGGATCCCCATGCTTCATTAGCCCATACTGCTCCCGAAAGAATACCTATGGTTAAAAGGATAAATCCTAAACTAATAATACGATAACTCCATTGATCCAATTGTTGAATTAATTGATATCTGTAATAATTCTGAGAAGAAATCAAAGAAGTGTTTTTTAACACATTGTTTCTTTCATTCACGTATTGAATCTCACCAAAGGAAAACGGCTCAGTTAATAAATTCTTGCTTTTACTAAAAACCCTTATGGATTTTCGAAATGTAATGACTAGAAGAGCTAGTGATAATAATGATCCACACAAAAGAGCTGCATAGCTCAACACCATCATACTTACGTGCATCATTAACCAATGTGATTGGAGAGCCGGTACTAATATTGCAGATTGATGCATTTCATTTAAAAGACCTGAAGTAGCGAAACCCTGGGTAAAAATAACACTTGGCGCGGTTATTGCGCTTAAATGGTTTTTATGTTTTTTAAAATACGGAATCATATGAATAATGGAAAAACCCCACGACAGAAAAATTAATGATTCATATAAATTGCTTAATGGTAAATGCCCAAAATAAATCCAACGAATAACTAATAATCCTGTTATGCAGAAAAAAGTAGCTATCATGCCCTTTTCTGATGAATCATATAGTCCTACGATTTCATCGACAAATAAAGTTATCAAATGAATTGTAATTACAATTGAAATGATCGAAAAGGATATATGAGTTAATATACGTTCTAAAGTTGAAAATATCATAAAATTTATTAAAGGGGGGCCTCAATTATAGGAATTGAAATAGGGAATTGAATTCATTATAGGGCTTACTCTTTTAGAAAAAAGCCATGCCGCCACTCGGACTCGAACCGAGATGCTCTAGCACTGCTTCCTAAGAGCAGCGTGTCTACCGATTTCACCATAGCGGCTTATTCAAAATCATAATAACCTATTTTTATTCAATCGTCGAGATTTGGAGGGTTAATTCAATATTTATTTAGGAAACATTCAAATTGATGACTAAAAATTTGTTTCAAAATTAGGCATTTAATCTAAACGTTTTCTTTAATAATATTAAGAATCTTGTCTTTTGTTTATTAGTTATTTTAGAGTATCCTTTTTTTAACTTAACTAACAACGGGATTTTTCATTTTGTAGTTTATTACTTTTTTATTACTTTAACTTTACTTTATTTATGGTCTCCTGAAAATAAAACGCAATATTTGTAACGAGATAATTTTGCCATGGCTCGAACTAAAAAATAACAAAATGAATTCCATTCTCTAATGTTTTAACCTGAGCAATAACATTAGAGAATGGAATTCATTTTGTTTTAATAAAAATGAAATAGTAATTTAGATTATAATCTATTATTATTAGATTAATATTATTTATAGTCTTTATAACCTCTAAATTTTATAAAAAAATTCTAACAAAAATTATAATCATTTTTTTGAATTAGACCTATTCATATTATTTAGTCTATTGTTTGATTATTTATTTGTCACACAAAAAAAACTTTTTGAGTTACCGGTAGAAAGAGATTTCGCTAATGAAAAAGCTTTCAATGCTGCCCAATATCCTTTCTTTTTCCAAAGATTTTTACGAATACGTTTTTTTGAACTAGAGGTGCGCTTTTTTGGAACTGCCATTTTAAAATGAAAATCGGTTCATCGGTTGGATGTGAAAGACATCTAGTGTTCAAAATCAATTGTTCTTTACTATATCTCTAGCTAGCTATTCTATAAATAGCACTCCCTTCATCATAAAAGGTGTTTGGAAAAATTGTTTAAAATATTACTAAGAACAATACGATCTACTATGCCAACTAGAATAGATTGAAGTTGATAAAATAAAAAATACAAACAAAAGGGGTTTTGGGTCTTTACTTTCTATTTTTGTCATGTTACATTCTTACATGTAATAAAATACATGAAAAGGTTTAAAAACTACCTGGAAAGGTTTAAAAACTCAATTCCTCTTCCACTTAATCAATTCCTCTTCCACTTAATATTAATATATTAATAAAAAAAAAACTGTAATAATTTTTCTTTTTTTTTTTTTAATATAATTTTAATATAATAAAAAAAAATGGGTCAAGTTCGAAGAAAGAGGACACTTAATTTTAATTTTTAAACTCGAATGGTCCTAGGTAATTAATTGATTAAAATATACAAAACACTTTCTAAAACTAAAATAAAAGCCATTTTTTTTTGCCCCCTCAATTTTTATTTTACATAAAAAAGTCTAGGATAGCAAAGCATTTCCTATAAATAGTTTTTATTGTAATCGAAGACAATCAATTAGTTCTAAAAAAATTCGTTAATGATTGGGAATAACCGAACCAAACTTCATAAAATAGGTTTTATGAGTCAAGTTACGGGCCTTATGATTCCTATTAACTACCTTTTTGCTGTCATTATTTAGCCTTGCTCTATAGATATAAATAAATTATTGTAATACGTAATAATTAGATCGAAATCGCAATTTTTCGTTTTTATCTTCATAAAATTTCATATTAACAATTCAATACTAATAATAAATTAAATTTAATAATAAATTTAAGTACATATTTATTTTTCGCTCGTAACTTGTTTATATTTTATATCATTTGACTAACCCTAATTCTTCATCTTCATTTGAAATATTTGAAGTAGTTTGGAAAGATTCCGAATAATTAAATAATTTAAATAATTAAGGCTGGAAAATGAAATTCTATTTAAGTTGTATTTTATATATCTTAATTTTTTTATTAATCGACCGCTTTCAAAAGAAAAGAAATAAGAACTGGTAAATCAGAAACAATTAATTAAGATCATTTTTTTTTTTATTTTTATATGGAATATACATATCAATATTCATGGATCATACCGTTCATTCCCCTTCCAGTTCCTATGTTAATAGGAGCTGGACTTCTACTTTTTCCAACGGCAACTAAAAATCTTCGCCGTATGTGGGCTTTTCCGAGTGTTTTATTATTAAGTATAGTTATGATTTTTTCAGCCCATTTCTTTATTCAGCAACTAAATAACAATTCTGTCTATCAATATGTATGGTCTTGGACCATCAATAATGATTTTTCTTTAGAGTTCGGTTCCTTAATTGACCCACTTACTTCTATTATGTCAATATTAATCACTAGTGTTGGGGTTATGGTTCTTATTTATAGTGATAATTATATGTCTCATGATCGAGGATATGTGAGATTTTTTGCTTATATGAGTTTTTTCAATACTTCAATGTTGGGATTAGTTACTAGTTCTAATTTAATACAAATTTATATTTTTTGGGAATTGGTTGGAATGTGTTCTTATCTATTAATAGGTTTTTGGTTCACCCGACCCAGTGCGGCGAATGCTTGTCAAAAAGCGTTTGTAACTAATCGTGTTGGAGATTTTGGCTTATTATTAGGAATTTTAGGTTTTTATTGGATAACCGGTAGTTTTGAATTTCGGGATTTGTTTGAAATATTCAATAATTTGGTTTATAATAATGAAGTTAATCCTTTATTTGTTACTTTCTGTGCTTTCCTATTATTTGCTGGCGCAGTTGCTAAATCCGCTCAATTTCCCCTTCATGTCTGGTTACCCGATGCCATGGAAGGGCCTACCCCTATTTCAGCCCTTATACATGCTGCTACCATGGTAGCAGCAGGAATTTTTCTTGTAGCTAGGCTTCTTCCTCTTTTCATAGTTATACCTTATATATTAAATATAATATCTTTGATAGGTATAATAACATTGTTTTTAGGAGCTACTTTAGCTCTTGCTCAAAAAGATATTAAGAGAGGTTTAGCTTATTCTACAATGTCTCAATTGGGTTATATGATGTTAGCTTTAGGTATGGGTTCTTATCGAGCTGCTTTATTTCATTTGATTACTCATGCTTATTCGAAAGCATTGTTGTTTTTAGGATCTGGATCTATTATTCATTCGATGGAAGCTATTGTTGGATATTCTCCAGATAAAAGTCAGAATATGGTTCTTATGGGCGGTTTAAGAAAACATGTACCAATTACAAAAATTTCTTTTTTATTAGGTACACTTTCTCTTTGTGGTATTCCACCTCTTGCTTGTTTTTGGTCCAAAGATGAAATTCTTAATGATAGTTGGTTGTATTCACCTATTTTTGCAATAATAGCTTATTCTACAGCAGGATTAACCGCCTTTTATATGTTTCGCATCTATTTACTTACTTTTGAAGGACATTTAAACATTTATTTTCAAAATTACAGTGGCAAAAAAAGCAGCTCATTCTATTCAATGTCTCTATGGGGTAAAGAAGGACCTAAAATTATGAAAACAAACTTTCGTTTATTAGATTTATTAATGATGAAAAACAACGAAGGGGCTCCTTTTTTAAATACATATCGAATTGATAGTAATGAAAATGTAAGAAGCATGGTGCAACCTTTTATTAGTATTACTAATTTTGGCACTAAAAAAACTTTCTCATATCCCTATGAGTCGGACAATACTATGCTATTTCCCATGCTTGTATTGGTTTTATTTACGTTATTCGTTGGGGCCATAGGAATTCCTTTCTTCAATCAGGAAGGACTGGATTTGGATATATTATCCAAATTGTTAACCCCGT